GGCTTACTTAATAATACTTAAAAATAGAGTTAATAATCGAGATTCCTTGCCGATACTATAATAAAAAAGAAATCTATTCAATGAATAGCAGCATAAGATCCATTGAGTTCTCTTCGCACTCCTTTGTGAAAGAGTAGAATGAGAAAGCTAATGAATCTTAAACCCATTGATAAAAAGAAAAAAAGAGGATAAATACTATAGTTAGTGAATAAAAGAGGGTTTGGGGATAGAGGGACTTGAACCCTCACAACTTATAAAGTCGACGGATTTTCCTTTTACTAGAAATTTCATTGTTGTCAGTATTGACATGTAGAATGGGACTCTCTCTTTATCCTCGTCCGATTAATCCACTTTTTAAAAGATCTCGAAAACTATGAATTGAAGGATTTGATTACTCAATATTCGATTGGAATGGGTTCACAATAATTCTAAAAAAATTCAGAATTTTCTATTTCATAATCATTCCTAATTTCATTCTAAAAAAGAATAAAGAACCTATATTATGATATGGGTTCCGTGATTAATCGTTTGCTATGTCAGTATCTATACGTGTGTATTAGATGTATAAAGCCCTTACTTTCTCTAAATTTAGAGAGAGTTCCACTACCAACACAACGTAATCAACTCGATTCGTTAGAACAGCTTCCATTGAGTCTCTGCACCTATCCTTTTCCTTTGGATTCTAGTTCGAGAACCACTTGTTTTCTCAAAACACGGATTTGGCTCAGGATTGCCCTTTTTTAATTCCAGGGTTTCTCTGAATTTGGAAGTTACCACTTAGCAGGTTTCCATACCAAGGCTCAATACAATCAAGTCCGTAGCGTCTACCGATTTCGCCATATCCCCATTTTCCTTTTCTTTGATTGAGACCTGGATTCCTTGTGTAATTTCATCCATCTCTTAGTTTTTTTTGGAATCGTTGAATTAATTACTCGACGTAGTCTAGCAGTTCGTCTCTAGTTGACAGACCCTGCTTATTGCAATTCAGAATTGAATTGATTCTATCGTTGATGTATTTGCAATTCAATCCGAATCAATATATCCCAAAGTTTTTCTCTCCCCCACCCCCCCCCCGCCTTTCTTTTTTAGAGTATTCAAAATCATACTATAACGCTTGATATTCATTCTTTTTTTTTTCTAATCAGAATTAGCAATTTCATTTGCTATGATTCTATGTTCTCCTTAGTGAAATATTAATCATTAAATTATTAAGAAATAACAAAAAAAACAAAATATCTCAAAAAATGTCTATAATGATCGAATGAAAATGCCAAGAAATTCGCATTTTCTCTTTATTATATCTTTCATCATATATATTATTCTTTTCTATGTATTAGATTACTCATCCGAGCCATATCAAATTGAAAATATCTGAAATCAAATTCAATATAGAAATTGGAATAGATTCTATTCCATTAGAAAAATCAATTTGCGAATTAGAGAAATAAAAAGAAAGTTCAAAAATTTCTATAATCCTATTTAAGGATATCCTCCAGTTAAGCATATCAAGTTAACTTTATCTTTATGAAGTTCTAGTATTTTTTTCTAAGTAGAACTTCCAATTTCGAACTAGTTAATAGCTAAGATTAATAATTAAGATCTGACATTTTACGGATTTCCTATACTATACATATTTCTATTTGTTACACTATTTCTGTTATGTAAGCCCACTTAGCTCAGAGGTTAGAGCATCGCATTTGTAATGCGAGGGTCATCGGTTCAAATCCGATAGTCGGCTTTTTTCTATATCGATGTTCCATGAACAAGAATCTCTCTTTTTCTCTTTTTCTCCGAATTAAATGGAGAATCCAGGATCTATTATGTGGTTCTACCTTACAATTTTGCTAGATACAAAACAATAAAATAAATAATATATATACAAAAAATCCAGATGTTGATGAAATTCCATTTTTTGTGGTACTTTAGTAGATTTTACTCTGTTTATCCTTTAGTTTAATTCAGTTTTAATTTTGATGTATTCTGTAATGTAAATACAATGAAATTAATTGTGTAAAATGAAATTTCAATAAAATAAACTAAGGAGTCTTCATGTCCCGTTATCGAGGACCTCGTTTAAAAAAAATACGCCGTCTGGGAGCTTTACCAGGACTCACTAGAAAAACACCTAAATCCGGAAGTAATCTGAAAAAGAAATTCCATTCTGGGAAAAAAGAGCAATATCGTATTCGTCTTCAAGAAAAACAGAAATTGCGTTTTCATTATGGTCTGACAGAACGACAATTACTTAGATATGTACATATCGCTGGAAAAGCAAAAAGGTCAACAGGTCAGGTTTTACTACAATTACTTGAAATGCGTTTGGATAATATCCTTTTTCGATTGGGTATGGCTTCAACCATTCCTGGGGCCCGGCAATTAGTTAACCATAGACATATTTTAGTTAATGGTCGTATAGTCGATATACCAAGTTTTCGTTGCAAACCCCGAGATATTATTACTACGAAGGATAACCAAAGATCAAAACGTCTGATTCAAAATTCTATTGCTTCATCCGACCCGGGGAAATTGCCAAAGCATTTGACGATTGACACATTGCAATATAAAGGACTAGTTAAAAAAATCCTAGATAGGAAGTGGGTCGGTCTCAAAATAAATGAGTTGTTAGTTGTAGAATATTACTCTCGTCAGACTTGAACTTAACGAAAAAAGGAAAAGTTCATAGAATTTTCTTCCCCTTCCCCTTTCCCCGAACTAAATCGACCTAAGGCCCTTAATTCGTATTTTCCCATTCAACTAGCATAAATGGATTAACCCTAGGATCCTTTTTTCTTTTTTGTTCTTTCCTCTATGTGTATTTTACATACCACAGTAATTTACTATAAAAAATTTCTATTAAATAAAGGTATTATTGCTGGAATAAATTGTTATTTGATTTGATACATTGTGATCGTTAACGTTGATCAATTAAGAGAAACGGAAAGAGAGGGATTCGAACCCTCGGTAAACAAAAGTCTACATAGCAGTTCCAATGCTACGCCTTGAACCGCTCGGCCATCTCTCCTACATAATCTTATTATGGAAAATAAACTAAGTGAATAGCGAGTTTTCCTATTCCTGCAGTACAGGTACAACCACAACGGCTCGGGGGTTCCATGGTTCTATTGGAAAAATTCCTTTTCATCTAAGTGGAAGGATCCAGGATTTTTTTTACTAGGAATTCCGCTCCCTCGAAAAGTTTTAGTTTGGGTTTTCCCCAAACCAAAGAAAAAGAGAATGGAAGAATTCTTCTTATTCCATAATAAAATAGAGGAACCCTAGAATTCTGTTTGCATAAGGTACGCTACGCCATACAATCGAAATCTAAAAAAGGGTATGAGACAATTAATGACTTTGAAAACGCGAAATAGCTGATGAGAGAAGTTATTGTTGAGAAATAGAAAAGTGGAATGAAATCCAATCTTAGTCAAATATTTCATATCTCTTCTTGTCCAAACAGAAGGAAAAGGAGACAATTTGAGCTGAGCGGAAAATCCATACCTCTCTTATCCATTTAGAGCATATGGATCGATCGATTTATAAGAATCGAATGTGTTTGTTTTTATGTTATTTTGTGAAGAAATGAAAACAATTCTATATAGAATGGGTTGGGAATTATGCCTAGATCCCGTATAAATGGAAATTTCATTGATAAGACCTCTTCAATTGTAGCCAATATTTTATTGCGAATAATTCCGACAACCTCAGGGGAAAAAAGGGCATTTACTTATTATAGAGATGGTGCGATTTGACTCTTTTTTTTTTTTTTTTTTTTTTTAGCCCWACCWAMACCTCAGTCTTACGAGAAAGAGAGGGGGTTCGCATAGAGAGAACAAAATTAGTAAAGGAAACCCACGCTTGGGGAAGGTGAGGTGAACTAACAATTCCTTCTGTCGTGTATCCTCGATTGATGCGGCCTCAGATGCTTCAATTGTAGATTTGAGTATTGAGCGAAAGGTTACACCTACAGGATAGGTTCTGTATTACAGGCCAATCCTACTCTACTAGTACCATACCAATAGGCAGCATAGGGGAGAAAAGCACTACACCTAGAAATAGGAATCAACAAGAGAAAAACTTTGTTAGAAATTAGCCCTTTCCTGATCGGTATCAGGGCTGGGAAGAATGGTTGGGATAACAAACAACCATCAGGTTTGTACTTTGGATACCCCTATAACCATCAAAGATCGTTGAAGTGGCTAATTCCTCTAAATAGGAGGCGTTGAGAACAAAGAAATTCTTGGAGCTATCGTTTTCCTCTAGCATTAATAGAATTCATTGGTGTTAAGAAAAACCTCTTGCGGGAAGGTTGGCTAGAGATTTCTTGGAAAAATACCAGCCCCTTTCGGTTCATAATAAGATGGGACTAATTCTATTTTTATTCTATAGATTATTTCGCTTAGTACTATGTACAGAAGGGAGGAGCCGTATGAGATGAAAACCTCATGTACGGTTTTGGAACGGAGATTTTTTGAATAGAATGAACGACCGTAACGGATGTTGGCTCAATCCGAAGGAAATTATGCGGAAGCTTTGCAGAATTATTATGAAGCTACGCGACTAGAAATTGATCCCTATGATCGAAGTTATATACTCTATAATATAGGCCTTATACACACAAGCAATGGAGAGCATACAAAGGCTTTGGAATATTATTTCCGGGCACTAGAACGAAACCCCTTCTTACCGCAAGCTTTTAATAATATGGCCGTGATCTGTCATTACGTGCGACTATCTCCACTATAGAAAGAAGAAAAAAAAAAGAAAGGATCAAATTTTCTAGTAAATACTAGAAAAAGGGCTTTCTACATAGGGATCGTCAAAACAACGATTTTGCCCTATCAGCTGTAGGAAGGAAGGACACTTCACGAGAATCAAAATAGGAAGAAAGTATGGCCTATACTACTACTCTATGGATAAAGTTCCCAAATTGATAGAGAAAGCACCGTAAAGATCCATTAGTGAGCGACTGGGTCGATACAACTAAAAAAAACTGCTTACTT